ATGTCTTGGGTTGGAACAAATTACTATAATTCGTCCCCGTCTACGGATCAGTCGACAGTTTTCGCAAATTTTACGAACAGAGGCTCTTATTTTCATATTTTTCATTCCTTAACTTAAACTTAATTCCGAATATACTTATTGGAAGAAAATAAGTTTCTTTAAATTTTGAAATCTCGAATTGTATCCTTATAAAAGGTAAAAGGAATGTTGAAGTTGAAAAAAGCACCTAATCATTTGAATCTCTGTTGCGGAGTCTCTAAATTAACGACCTCTGGTTGAATCATAACGACTTACTTCAATTTTGACTTTATCCCCCGGTACGGTAGTGTTGGGAAGTGATTCAGTAATTAAACCTTCATGAATCCATTTCATTCCATGTAAAACCCCCTTGAAGTATCAACTAATGTAGGAGGAGTGATGTTAGAAACCCGCCCCCTCTCCTCTCTTTTTTTACAAATAGGAAGCTACGGATACAATTTGAATATTAGAAAGATTACCATATATAATTAGAATATAATTAGAAAGATTACCATACATAACACAAAATTTTTCCTCCGATTCCTTCTAGTCGAGCCTCTCGGTCTGTCATTATACCCCGAGAAGTAGAAAGAATTACAACCCCTCTCCCGCCTAAAATTCTAGGAACTCGTTGATAGTTAGAATAGATTCGTAGACTAGGGCGACTGATCCGTTTTAAATTAAAAATAGTTCGATATGGTCCTTGTCTATTCCTTCTATGTCGTAGGGTTAAAACCAAAAAATATTTGTTTCTTTCTCGATGTTTCCTCACGTTTTCAATAAACCCTTCTCGTAAAAATATTTTAATAATGTTTTCGGTGAGGTTAGTAGATGATATTTGAACCGTTCCTTTTCTATCCATGTCAGCATTTCGTATCGAGGTTATTATGTCAGCAATAGTGTCCTTACCCATGATAAACTAAAATGATTTTTTCCCCTGAATTTTAATATAATCAACGTGTTCTTTTTTTTTTTTTATGAATTAATTATTAATTAATTATTTTAATTATTAAAGGTATATGCGTGAGATACAATCTACGAATTAATTGAATCTATTTCATTCAAATATTATAACTATATCATGGTCTCATCTCAGTCTCATCTCATCTTAGATCTTATAATACTTCAGGCGCTAATGAAACTATTTTATTGAAATTTAACTGTCTCAATTCCTGGGCAATTACACCAAAAATTCGCGTTCCTTTTGGATTTCCTTCTTGATCAATGACAACTGCAGCATTGTCATCATATCGTATTATCATACCGTTGTCACGTTTGAGTTCTTTACAAGTGCGTACAATTACAGCTCTGATCACTTCTGATTTTTCTAGAGGTGTATTTGGTACTGCTTCCTTGATTACAGCAACAATAACGTCACCAATATAAGCATATCGGCGATTACTAGCTCCTATGATTCGAATACACATCAATTCTCGGGCCCCGCTGTTATCCGCTACATTTAAATGGGTCTGAGGTTGAATCATATCGTTTTTTTACTCTCTTCTTTCAATACATTTCAATACAAAGGGCGAAGTAAAAAAAAATATTGTTTGTCTAAAACAAAAAAAAAAAGAAACCTGCATATTGCTTCTTTTCATCTCCAAGACCCTCTTTCCTTTGTTTCTACAGTCCAGTTCTATCTCGAAATAATGAATTGAGTTCGTATAGGCATTTTGGACGCGGCTATTGAAATAGCTTTTCTGGCTATATTTTCTGCTACTCCGCTCATTTCATAAAGTATTCTACTCGGTTTAACGACAGCTACCCAATATTCGGGAGACCCTTTCCCCGAACCCATACGTGTTTCTGTAGGTCTTACTGTAACTGGTTTGTCGGGAAATATACGTACCCATATTTTTCCACCGCGGCGTGCATTTCGTGTCATTGCTCGTCGCCCTGCTTCTATTTGTCTAGATGTAATCCAAGCGGGTTGAAGTGCTTGAAGAGCATATTTACCGAAACAAATACGATTACCTCGATAAGATATTCCTTTCATTCTTCCTCTATGTTGTTTACGGAATCTGGTTCTTTTAGGGTTATAGTTGATGGTTGTTTCTCAATTCCATCTCTATTACAGAACCGGACATGAGAGTTTCTTCTCATCCAGCTCCTCACGAATGAAACGATTAAAAAGAATATACATGTATTTGATAAATAATATACTGAATCATGGTATTTTTTGAGATTTCATCTAATCTATTAGATGTATATCTTGTTTTGATTTGATATCTAACTAAACATGTATTCTATTTATAGATAAATTATAGATAAAGATAATTATTTCTATTTATTTTTATTTAGAGAAATTTTGTATAACAAATCCTTATTTATAATTTATAACAAATCCTTATTTTGTTTTGCTTTTTATATTATCATATCGATCAAAAAAAAATAAAAAAACTTTCGCGGGCGGATATTTACTCTTTCAATATTTTTTTTCGGTTGTAGGGTTAACCCCAGGGCTTCTCAGAATAAATGGATT